GATCAGGTAAAATATGAATCTGATAAGGTAGTTTCTAATAATTCATGAAATTGATTAGAATATTCCCACAATTGTAAGTAGATGTGAGATCTATAAATCTTTTTTATTCATAGTTGTAGAAGCGTTTTTTGTTGGAATCGTTTTTTTATTTTAAGGAATTGGTTAATCGTTCAGTAACAAGTAAGAATAGCAAATTTTATTCGATAAACGAAAAAGAACAAAGAATGAAATAATTGGAATCACTAATAATGATGCATGCATTGTTGTATTAGATCGAAATCGGAAGGTTCTTTCTTTACCTAACTACAAAAATGCAGATTTCTGGAAAGATAGAAAATAGAACTTATAAAGCAAAAGAAAATAGAAATGACTAGTCTTAGAATATAGTTGAACCAAAAACACCTATTTTTTTTCGAGTGATCATGTGATAACTTTGTGTTCTCATTGATTCAAGATATTATATCAGTGAACCTATTACGGAATCTACTTAGTTAAAATCAAAGTAAAAGTTTTATAAGATTACTGTTCGCTCTAAAATATAAAGATTTGATACAAAAAAAAAAAAAGAAATGATAAAAAGAGGAATAATTTGATAATTTCATTCCATAATGATTCGAAAAGAGTTTCATTTTAAAACGAAATTAAATGACCCAGTTCTTATTATTCGTTTATAAGTTGAGTTGAAAAATTATCCAAGAATGAATTCGCCGATTAGCGGTATGGGTAGATGTTACAGATGATGAATCCATTTCTTTTTATACAGTTGTGACTTTATCCTTGTTAGTGCTGTCTATAATGATAGATCAATCAAAACCTTTCAATTGGTATTTTTTTATCTCCTATTTTGCAAAAAAGGAAACTCAGGTAAGTGCTTTTTTATAAACATATGTATAAAAAGAACATATTTCATTTAGCTCCTTCATGCCTACCATAACTAGTTATTTCGGTTTTCTACTGACGGCTTTAACTATAACCTCAGCTTTATTTATTGGTCTGAGCAAGATACGACTGATTTGAAATTCATTGCACAATTCATAAAAGGAAATCTTTCCGCGAACTTCTGTGTATTTATAGTTACTTACCGTGTCAATTGCCAATTTTGGTCATTGAGATTCATGGTAATTCGGATTAATATTTAGGTATAGATATTACCTCTTTTTTCTCCTTTCAAACAAATTGAAATGATTGAAGTTTTTCTATTTGGAATCGTGTTAGGTCTAATTCCTATTACTTTGGCTGGATTATTTGTAACTGCATATTTACAATACAGGCGTGGCGATCAGTTGGACCTTTGATTAATTAACATCTCTTTTTTTTATTGACCTCCTCCTTTCTTTAATATCCAGGAGGTCAAATTCAGATTGCCGTTCCAGTTAGTGCTTCAGCCGAATTCGATCGAAGAAGATCCGAATCACGCTCTGTAGGATTTGAACCTACGACATCGGGTTTTGGAGACCCACGTTCTACCGAACTGAACTAAGAGCGCTTTCTTATCATAAAAGATAAGACTGTAAAGAAAAGGATGGGCCCCCAATACATCTTGTATGCATACACTATATAGTATCATAACAATGAAAGATTCTATATGATATGTCCAATGTGAATTGATCTCAAAAAATCCCTCGTTACTGCTCCTTTGAGCAGTAATAGGTAGGGATGACAGGATTTGAACCCGTGACATTTTGTACCCAAAACAAACGCGCTACCAAGCTGCGCTACATCCCTTCCGTTGGTCTACAGTGTCATTGTAGAGAATTCTTGTCTTGTTTTCCACATTGTTATCTCCTCTATTAAAATCTAGAATTTTTATGTCCATTTCGTCTTTTTGGTCTCATTTAACATATAATAATAGTAAAATACTTCTATCTATATGAAAAATGGAATGGAACCCCTAGGAAAAATAAATGAGTCTTTTGGGGGAATATTGGGGAAGAAAGGACGTTTTTTCTGTATTTCACAAAAAGTAAATCTTATTTACTGGATGATTGTACATTTCAATATGTTTCTGTATTACAATAAAATGAAGGAGGTTTTTCAATGCGAGATCTAAAAACATATCTTTCCGTAGCACCGGTACTAAGTACTTTATGGTTCGGTTCTTTGGCAGGTTTATTGATAGAGATTAATCGTTTTTTCCCGGATGCGTTGACGTTCCCCTTTTTTTCATTCTAGTTATTGACGTGGGAAGGAATAAAGAAGATTAGAGATACAATTAAATACCAGCCCAGCCCCCCTCTTTTCTCTTTTTTCCCTTTTTTAGAATAAGGGAGGAAAGAGAAAGAATAAAAGTGCATTCAACAGCTGCGAGACTCAGGTTCAGGTTGGAATTAAATTAATATTCAATTTCTATGTATTCAATTTCTATGGAAGTAGAATACAAACTGTGGTTCTAGGGAAAGAGTATTATACAAGATACTTATATGAAATACTGTACTGTGATTTGAAATCTAGTTTAGAAATCTTTCTATCTTATTTGCTATATTTATTGTAGTGAAATCTTGCATAAGAGGATAGCAAGTTACAAATTCTATTTTGTTTTTTCCTTTCTTCTTTTTCGTTTCGGATTGAAAGAGGAAGAGTTGAGTAAATGAAAAATCCAAAGGAGGTTCATGGCCAAGGGTAAAGATGTGCGAATACCGGTTCTTTTGGAATGTACCACTTGTGTTCGAAACGGTGTTAATGTTAATAAGGCATCAACGGGCATTTCCAGATATATTACTCAAAAGAACCGGCACAATACGCCTAATCGATTGGAGTTGCGAAAATTCTGTCCATATTGTTACAAACATACGATTCACGGGGAGGTAAAGAAATAGATCGAACCGAGCACCTGCGCCCTTATCTTACAAGGAAACGGAAAAAATGACATTATATATATATATATAACATATTTAACATAGTTAAAGATAATTATAAACAAACCAAATCCTATTTTTTTATTCTAATTAGAGATACGGCTGAAATAGGATTTTAGGGATAAGAAATAAACTAACCAAACCATGGATAAATCCAAGCGAACTTTTCTTAAATCCAAGCGATCTTTTCGTAGGCGTTTGCCCCCGATCCAATCGGGGGATCGAATTGATTATAAAAACATGAGTTTAATTAGTCGATTTATTAGTGAACAGGGAAAAATATTATCTAGACGAGTGAATAGATTGACCTTGAAACAACAACGATTAATTACTATTGCTATAAAACAAGCTCGTATTTTATCTTTGTTACCTTTTCTTAATAATGAGAAACAATTTGAAAGAACCGAGTCGACCACTAGAACTCCTAGTCTTAGAGCCAGAAAAAGATAGGTTTACTCTTTCTTCACTTGAATTTGAATTCCCATCCGAACTCAAACGGGGATTGATATTTTATTGGAAAAATCCAAGAATCCGGATTGAATTCTCGTGTCGTAAGAAAAATAAATAATAATCTGGGAAGAAGAAATTTTTTTATTGAACGTGTTGATTCATATTTATTTTGACTACTTTCTCATATTTTATCATATTTCTATTCATTATTCATTTTTATTCGACCTTCCCGGAGTTCATTCTCCGGGCAACTCCGTTTAACCGGTGGATTCCTTCCAACCTACTTCTTTTATGATCTCATTGGAAATCATATAAAGACAATTCCTATTTGATATAGCTATTTGTGCAAGTATTTTACGATTAAGAAGCAACTGTCTCTTGTACAGACCGTTTATTAATCTACTATAACTATAGCATACCCCCCTTTCACGAATTGCTGCATTTATTCGAGTGATCCACAAACGACGAAAATTGATTTTTTGCTTATCCCTATCCCGATGAGCCGAAACCAAAGCTCTTATTTTTTGTTGAGTAATAGTTCGAGTAAGTCTTGAATGAGCCCCCCGAAAGCTTGATGCAAATAAACGAATTTTTGTTCTACGTCTCCGAGCGATATATCCCCGTCTAATTCTGGTCATTGAATAAATGAAACTTTCACGAATAACTAATAGATTTCCTTTCTTTCAGTTATTCTTTTGCCCCTTTCCTAGTATATTAATAACAAAACGGATTTTTCCAATGTATAAACTAAAAATTCCAACGGCTTTGGCTACTATAACCTTCCCAACCACGATTTTTTATTTTTTATAGGCGTTTCACCTCGAAATACGAAATTGTACTATACTAGGTATTAAAAAGAAAAAAATAGCAATGATAAAGAAATAGTGGATTCCATCGTTTTTATGGTTACTTCTTAAACGGTGAGGTCTTCTCTATACACCGGAGCCTTTACTTCATTTAATCAATGTTATTGCTAACTTGTATAGTTCACATTCTTCGGCTCTACCCATGAATTATCCAGTAATAGGTCTTTCACAACGAGCTCTACCTATACAGTAACGGTATTTAATTATGAAGGTTGGCTGGGTAGCTGACCTTGTTAGTCCGTTCTTGCAAGAGGGGTCTATATTAACTAAGATTTCCTCCGCTTAATGGATAAACGTTTGCTACCAATGGAGAATTGCTTCTCATCTTGAATTGAGGTGAGTGGATTTACACCAATAGAAACCATAAATTTCATACACAATAAAAGGGATATGCTCCATTTTCTTATTTTTAGATAGGAAATGTAGTTCGTTTTTCCGTTCTATCCTATTTGATCATTGATATTCGAACATTGTTCTCTTTCCTTTGTTCTAGTTCATGATCTGAACGAGTCGCACATACACCCTAGTACATGTTCCTCGACGCTGAGGGCATCCCCGAAGCGCGGGGGATTTTGTGACATTTCTAATCGGCTGTCTTGTATTTCTAATAAGTTGTTTAATCGTTGGCATGTTGAATCATATACATAATGGGCTGGTTTAGATCGATCCTAACCGCATGATTATGAATTCCTTTTATTCAAATAGTAAATAAAAGTCATAGAATATTACTATGAAACTCAGCAGGGGTAATTCCAAATCACGAATTGACGCGAAATCCAGGCTATTGTCATTCAACCGCTACAAGATCAACAATTCCATAAGCTTGGGC